AAAATTCTTACAATAATGTAAACTTTCAAAAATGCCACCGGGTGAATTTTGGGTTTCCGGGCAGCCCCAACGTTCCTGCTGAGGAAGAATTTGTTTTAGTGTTAGTCATCCCGGCAGAACGGGGGGGTAGGGGGGGTCTACCGCGGCTTTGCCGCGGTCAACACTCCAGTGTTGAATAGATAAAGAACCTATATGCTCTTGAAAACAGTTTTGTGGACTATTCTGTCAAGGTTCACAATGAATGCAGGAAATTTACTCAAGGATGAGTGTTCCACCTAAAACGTTTGTTGAGCTTACACTGTGAAATGCCAACCGAAAGGAAAAAGAAAAAAGGAACCCCTTGCTCCCTGGAGAGAAGGCCCGGCATGCTGGGTGCTCCCGCTTTTGTGGTAACACCATTAGTCAATGTAAGCGTCGATAAAAGAGTGAGCTGATCCCTATTATAGTGCGTGAAATAGGAGCCGATGCCAGGAATAATTCATTACGAGTTACCCTTCGGACCTGTTGTCCTTGACCATCAATAACCGTTGGCCTTAAGAAATCAACTGATGGTCGGTTCTTACTACAATCGATTTTGACTTGAAGGGATGTTGGGTAAACTTATAAGTTACTAAGTGACCTCTTGTGGAATTAAGGAGTTCCTAGCGTTCCTAGAAATCCATGTTATGGACGTGTCCACTTATGCTTTTAGTGGATTTTTTATCAGCTAGTCCCTGCTTTGTGGTTAAAGTAAACCAATGGTGTTAATACATATTATGTACTGGAGAATTATTAATATGTACTTATATAGTATATAGTACATATATCATATATGTACTATATTCGCGCCCCCAAAGGGTAGTTTAAAGCTTAGAATGCTAGCTTTGGGAGCTTGTGGTGGCGGTTAAAGTCCGCTCTCTTTGAGCAGCAGGGGGGATTTGAACCCCCGACTTCCGGTTTACAAGACCGGCGCTCGGGCTCTGAGCTTCTGGTGCAATATCATCCAAGGGCTTTATTCTCTAGTCATCCCGCGAGCGGCATTAGAAGCAGGAAGATCGAGAAGTACAATGCTGATGCAATTTGACCAATAATGATGAAGGGGTGTTCGACAGGCATGCCCCCAATTCAGGTTAGGATAGCAACGTCGGCGATGAGGAGTCAAAACAAGAACTGAGAGACGGGTCGGAATGTGAGGCTTCGTTGTTTCGATGTGTGAAGTAGTGGTACAAGCATTAAAACGAGGATAGAAGCCAAGAGGGCTAGGACTCCGCCCAGTTTATTTGGGATGGAACGAAGGATAGCATAGGCGAACAGGAAATACCATTCGGGTTTAATATGAGGTGGAGTAACTAGCGGGTTGGCGGGTGTAAAATTGTCTGGATCACCCAGCATATTAGGTGAGAACAAGGCGAGGGAGGTTAAAGCCACTAGCACTGCTGCGAAGCCTAGAAGATCTTTGTAGGAGAAGTAAGGGTGGAAAGAAATTTTATCTGCGTCAGAATTTAAACCAAGCGGATTGTTGGACCCCGTCTCGTGGAGAAACAGAAGATGGACAACTGTGAAAGCAGCAATAATAAAGGGAAGGAGGAAGTGGAAGGCAAAGAATCGGGTTAGAGTGGCGTTGTCAACTGAAAATCCGCCTCAAATTCACTGTACGAGGGTATTCCCGACGTATGGAACAGCAGAAAGAAGATTGGTAATGACCGTGGCACCTCAGAAGGACATTGGTCCTCAGGGTAGTACGTAGCCAACGAAGGCCGTCATCATGACGAGCAGAAGTAGCACTACACCTACGTTTCAAGTTTCCTTATAAAGGTACGAGCCATAATACAGGCCTCGTCCGATGTGGAAGTAAATGCAAATAAAGAAGAATGAGGCTCCGTTCGCGTGAATATTGCGGATGAGCCAGCCGTAATTTACATCACGGCAAATGTGGGCGACGGAGGAGAATGCCGTAGCGATATCGGAGGTGTAATGCATGGCCAGGAAAAGGCCTGTCAAAATTTGGGTGACCAAACATAGGCCTAGGAGAGATCCAAAATTTCACCAAACTGAAATATTAGAGGGGGCGGGAAGGTCGACTAGGGCGTCGTTTGCAATTTTTAGGAGGGGGTGAGTTTTTCGTAGGCTTGCCATTTAAGGTTCCTGTAGTTGAATACAACGGTGGTTTTTCAAGCCACAGGTCCTGGTGAGAGTCCTGGCGGGAACTATGGCTTACATTATGTCTTTTCTGTTAATCGGGTTAGTATTTGGATTGGTGGCAGTCGCTTCGAATCCCTCACCATACTTCGCTGCCCTCGGGCTGGTAATGGTGGCGGGGGCAGGTTGTGGGGTTCTGGTCGGGCACGGGGGCCCCTTCTTATCGTTGGTGTTATTCCTAATTTATTTGGGGGGAATACTGGTAGTGTTTGCTTACTCAGCAGCTCTTGCTGCTGAGCCCTACCCGGAGGCTTGAGGAAGTCGGCCGGTGGCAATATATATAGTAGGGTACTTAGTGGTTCTAGTCCTAGCGTCTGTGTGGCTCTGAGGGGGATGGTACGAGTACTCGTGAGTGTCGGTGGATGAGCTCGAGGAGTTGTCTCTTTTCCGTGCGGATATGGGAGGGGTTGCTCTAATATACTCGTCAGGGGGTGGAATACTTGTTATTAGCGCCTGGGTTCTGCTACTAACCCTCTTTGTGGTGCTGGAGTTGACTCGTGGGCTAAGCCGGGGGGCGCTTCGGGCAGTTTAGAGAACAAAAATAAGTAGTGCTAGGGCAAGGGTAAGGATAAATTGAGTGAGGTAGGTCTTGATCATACCCTTCTGTGCATTACTTGTTGTTGTAACAAGAGGGATATTTGCAGAGACTACGGTCTTGGGGCCCGCTTTCTCTAGTCAGGTTTGGTCCACCATCTGGCTAGCAATAGCCTGGCCCAAGGATAGGCTGAGGCTGGGGGTGAGGCGGTGGATGACCGTTGGGAAGTAGCCTAATATGTTTGAGAAGTGATGTGGGGTCAACGAAGGGGTGGGCTTGAATTGCTTGGTGGTAAGGGAGGCTAGTTCGAATGCTAAGAGGAGCCCCGCAATAGTAACGGCCAGGGCGGCAAGTTTCAGGAGGGGGGGCATAGACATGATTGGCGTTTTCAAGGGGGTGATGTTTGAGGTGATGATCAGGCCTGCAACAATACTTCCTCAGGCCAGCCGTTTGATGGGGTTAATTACAGCAGGGTTATTTTCATTAATAGGGGAGAGTGAATTAAATCGAGGGTGACCCATGGCCACGAAGAAAACTACGCGTAAGCTGTAGATGGCAGTGAAGGATGTGGCCAGTAGTGTTAGGGTAAGGGCTCAGGCGTTTAGGTGGGATGTGTTCAGGGCTTCGATGATGGCATCTTTAGAGAAGAAGCCCGCGAGGAAAGGGGTGCCCGTGAGGGCTAGGCTACCAATTGTTAAACAGGAGGAGGTGAAAGGGGTGAGATGATGCATGCCCCCCATTTTCCGGATATCTTGTTCATCGTTTAAGCTGTGGATAATTGAACCTGAGCATAAGAAGAGTATTGCTTTGAAAAATGCGTGGGTACAGATGTGTAGGAAAGCAAGTTGGGGCTGGTTTAATCCAATGGTTACCATTATCAGCCCCAGTTGACTAGATGTTGAGAAAGCAACAATCTTTTTAATGTCATTCTGGGTCAGAGCGCAAGTAGCGGTGAAGAGCGTGGTAAGGGCCCCTAAGCAGAGGCAAATGGTTAAAGCCGTCTGGTTATTTTCCATAAGCGGGCTCATCCGGACGAGCAGGAAAATACCGGCAACAACCATGGTGCTGGAGTGTAGTAGGGCAGACACCGGTGTAGGGCCCTCCATGGCTGCGGGTAGTCAGGGGTGGAGACCAAACTGGGCCGATTTTCCGGTCGCGGCAACAATCAGGCCAATCAAAGGGTAGGTAAGGTCAAACTCTTTTGCGGCTGAAAAAATCTGTTGTATTTCTCAGGAGTTCAAGTTCATGGCCATTCACGCCATTGCGAAGATCAGGCCGATGTCCCCCACTCGGTTGTATAGTACGGCTTGCAGCGCCGCCGTGTTAGCGTCCGCTCGACCATATCATCACCCGATGAGGAGGAAAGACATAATCCCGACCCCCTCCCAACCAATGAAGATCTGAAACATGTTGTTGGCTGTTACCAGGACGATTATTGCGACAAGGAAAATTAGTAAGTACTTGAAGAACCGATTAACTAACGGGTCCGAGTGCATATACCATGAGGCGAACTCTAAAATGGATCAGGTTACGTAAAGGGCGATAGGGGTGAAGACCACTGAGTAGTGGTCAAACTTGAAGCTAAGATTAATGCCGTAGGTAAGGGTCTCTATTCATGTTCAGTTGGTAATAATTACTTCGGCTCCCTCATGGAGGAAGATAGAGAGGGGGAGGAGGCTAGTGAAGAAGGCTATTTTGACGGCAGTCTTCGCTTGAACGAGTGCTCAGCTAGCAGCTGATGGCTTGGGGCTAAAGGTCGTAAGAACTGGGTAAAGGAGGAGGCAGAAGATGAGTAATAAAGAAGAGCTTATGATAATAGGGGTGGTGTGCATAGCTGCTACTTGGAGTTGCACCAAGAGTTTTTGGTTCCTAAGACCAACGGATGAGCTATTATCCTTTAGGAGCGGCGAGTGAGCCTGGGGGTTCAACCAAGGGGGTAAGAATTAGCAGTTCTTATTGCTAGCGAGCCTCTCTCGGTGGATAAGGGGAGTTTAACCTCTATCTTTAGAATCACAATCTAACATTTTGGTTAAACTATATCTACAGGCGGCCCAACCTCATGTGAGCTCAGGCTTAAGGATGAGAAGCAGGAGGGGCAGGAGGTGGAGGGCGATGAGGAGGTGTTCTCGGGAGTGAGAGGGCTCTAGTGCGACAATGTGGGGAGGAAGGGGCCCCCGCTGAGTTATTAAGAACATGTAGAGGGAGTAACCTGCGGTAATAAGGGTGCCGGCTCCTGTCAGAGCGAGGGTTCATCACGATCAGTTAAATAAAGAGACGATAACTATTAGCTCTCCCATTAGGTTGGGTAGAGGTGGCAACGCGAGGTTCGCCAAGCTCGCAAGGAACCATCAGGCGGCTATAAGGGGGAGGGCTATTTGTAACCCCCGAGCTAAAACCATGGTCCGGCTGTGTGTCCGCTCGTAGTTTGTGTTGGCTAGGCAAAAGAGGGCTGATGATGTGAGGCCGTGGGCAATCATCAGGATTAGGGCGCCTGTAAAGCCTCAGGGTGTTTGAATAAGAATCCCGCCCACTACAAGTCCCATATGGCTTACCGACGAGTAAGCAATGAGAGACTTGAGGTCAGTCTGTCGCAGGCAAATAGAGCCCGTCATGATCACACCCCAAAGAGCGAGCACAATAAAGGGGTAACTAAGTTCTTTGGTGAGGGGATCAAGAATCATTAGTATACGCATCATACCGTAGCCCCCGAGCTTTAGGAGTACGGCTGCAAGAATTATGGAGCCTGCTACAGGGGCCTCAACGTGTGCTTTAGGGAGTCATAGGTGTACCCCGTAAAGTGGCATCTTCACTAGGAATGCCAGCAAGCATCCTGTCCACCAGAGTTTATCTCCAGTTGTAGAAAGGTTAATGGGCCCGGAGTACTGAAGTGTGAGCAGGGAAAGGGTGCCCGCGTGGTTTTGGAGAAGGATTAGGGCCACAAGGAGTGGTAGGGAGCCCGCTAAAGTGTAGAATAGAAAGTAAGTGCCTGCATTAAGTCGTTCCGCCTGGTTTCCCCAACGGGTGATAAGTATTAGCGTCGGGATAAGGGTAGCTTCAAACATAACATAGAACATGATAATTTCAGTCGCGCTAAAGGCCAGAATTAGGAAGAATTGAAGGGATGTCAGCAGTGAGATGTATATTCGTTGCCGGTTTACCGGCTCGAGAGCAGTATGGTTTTGACTGGCTAAGATTATTAAGGGGAGTAGTCAGCAAGTAAGCACTAGCAGGGGGGTTGATAAAGGGTCCGTGGCCATGTAGAGGTTCAGTGTAGTTCAACCTGTCTCGGAAAGGCTTTTCAGCCACGTGAGACTAACTAATGCGATAAGCAGGCTGTGTATTAGGGTCGTTGGCCATAGCCACTTGTGTGGAACTAGCCAAGTCGTTGGAATTAGCATAAGGGTGGGAATTAGTACTTTTAGCATTGTAGCAGACTCAAATTTTGCAGTCGGTCTGTGCCGTGGGTCCGGGCAGTCGCAACCAGGAGGGCGAGACCCGCACTTGCTTCACAGGCCGAGAAGGCCAGAAGTAATATGGGTGCTGCTGAGAAGTTGGTGGAGTTTAGTTCAAGGGTCCATAGAGAGAGGGCCACAAATAACGATAATATCATTCCTTCCAAGCACAGAAGAGCTGATAGAAGATGGGTTCGGTGGAACGCCAAACCTGCCAGCCCAAGGAGGAATGTTGACGAGAAGGCGAAGTGTACAGGAGTCATTAGGTGGTTGTGGACTTTAACCACAAATTTTTGAGCCGAAATCAAATGTTCTGCTTAGACTAACGACCTACTCAGCTCACTCAAGGCCTCCTTGAAGTCACTCATAAATGAGTCCTAATGTGAGCAGAACTAGTACGGAGGAGGCCCAGAAAAAAGTCAGTACAGGAGAGGGCAGTTGATCCCCCCAGGGGAGGGGCAGTAGGAGGGCAATCTCGAGGTCAAAAAGAAGAAATAGGATGGCGACAAGGAAAAATCGCAGTGAGAAGGGTAGTCGCGCGGACCCAAGGGGGTCAAATCCGCACTCGTAAGGTGAGAGCTTCTCGTGGTCTGGCATCATTTGGGGCAGCCAGAATGAGACGATTGCCAAGATGGTGGAGAGGAGCGCGGTAATAAGAATAATGGTTGTTACAAGATTCATTGTCTTTCTTTGGATTTTCACCAAAACCAGGTGATTGGAAGTCACTTATACTAATATTAATACTAGAAAGACTATGATCCTCATCAGTAGATAGAGATGTAAAGGAAGAGTCAGACGACGTCTACAAAGTGTCAGTATCAGGCAGCAGCCTCGAAGCCGAAGTGGTGTTCGGAAGTGAAGTGGTAGTTAATTTGGCGCAGAAGGCAGACAGCTAGGAATGTTGAGCCAATAATTACGTGGAGGCCGTGGAACCCGGTAGCTACAAAGAAGGTCGAGCCGTAAACTCCATCGGCGATGGTGAAGGGCGCTTCATAGTACTCTAGCCCTTGAAGGAATGTAAAGTAGAAGCCTAAAAGGATAGTTAAGCCCAGGGATTGAATAGCTTGCTTTCGTTCGCCTTCCATAATACTATGGTGGGCTCACGTGACAGTTACACCAGATGCTAGCAGAACCGCGGTATTGAGCAGAGGCACTTCAAACGGATCAAGTGTTGTGATTCCTGTCGGCGGTCAGCAGCCTCCTAGTTCGGGGGTGGGGGCGAGGCTTGAGTGATAAAAGGCTCAGAAGAAGCCCAAGAAAAAGAACACCTCAGAGGTAATGAAAAGGATCATCCCGTATCGGAGGCCCTTTTGTACAGGGGGCGTGTGGTGTCCTTGGTAGGTGCCCTCTCGTACGATGTCTCGTCATCATTGGTATATAGTCAATAGTAATAAAAGTATTCCTAAAGATATTAAAGTAACGGAGTTGTAATGGAATCAGATTGCAGTACCTGATGTAACTAGGAGGGCGGCGACAGCCCCCGTAAGGGGTCATGGGCTTGGGTCTACTATGTGATATGCATGTGCTTGATGTGCCATTAGACGTTTTCTTGGAGGTATAGGCTTAGTAGGAGGACAAACACGTAAGCTTGAATGATGGCAACGGCCACTTCCAGTAGTGTGAGTAGAAACAGTAGAGTAGCTGTGAGAACGGCGACGGGTGGTAACAGGGACATCATTGCGAACGCACCTGTTGAGATGAGCTTAATTAACACGTGACCCGCGGTTAAGTTGGCTGTGAGTCGAACTCCTAGGGCCACAGGTCGAATAAATAGGCTAATTGTTTCGATAATAATTAGGACAGGGATTAAAGGAGTGGGGGTTCCTTCTGGCAGTAAGTGACCTAGGGCAAGAGTGGGCTGGTTTCGGAGGCCAATAATAATGGTCCCAAGTCAGAGCGGCACCGCTAGCCCCAAGGTAAACGACAGTTGTGTGGTAGGGGTAAATGTGTACGGTAGAAGTCCCAGCATATTTATAACCATGAGGTAAACTATTAACGAAGCTAAGATAAGCGATCAGCTGTGTGCCCCTTTGTTTAAAGGCATTATCAGTTGGGATACGAAGCGGTTGAGGAATCAGCTTTGTAGGGATAATGCCCGGGCGGACAACCAGTGGGTACGTGGCTCTGAGAACAGAAGCCATGGTAGCGAAAGTGCCAGGTAGATTAGAGGAATGCCTCATATTGCGACGGTACCAAATTGATCAAAGACTCCTAGTGCCATGGTCAAGTTCAGGGCGCGGTCCCTGCTTTCTCTAGCTTTTGTTGGGACGGGGCGTTTGGAAATGTGTGGCTTATAACTTTTGTGGGAAGGAAGATTAAAAAGATGGCTCAGGAAAATACTAAAATGTTAAACCACGGGTCTGGGTTTAGTTGCGGCATGTCACTAAGGGTGGTTGGGGGTCACCAATCTCTAGCTTAAAAGGCTAACGCTAGGCCCGATTTAGCTTCTTAGTGAGGCGTCTTCAAGTATTAGTGATGATCAGCTCTCGAAGTGTTCTAGAGGAACGGCTTCTACCACAATGGGCATGAAGCTGTGGTTGGCTCCGCAAATCTCAGAGCATTGTCCATAGAAGACTCCGGGTCGAGATGTGATGAAGGCTGTTTGGTTTAAACGTCCAGGTACCGCGTCCATTTTTACCCCTAGGGCAGGGACTGCTCAAGAGTGGAGCACGTCTTCAGCAGATACCAAGACTCGAACAGGGGATTCAGTTGGAACTACCATGCGATGGTCAGTTTCTAAAAGACGAAATTGACCGGGAGTTAGGTCTTGCGTGGGGACCATGTAAGAGTCAAAGCCGAGCTCCTCGTAATCAGTGTACTCGTAGCTTCAGTACCATTGGTGCCCCATGGCTTTGATTGTTAGGTGTGGGTTGTTGATCTCGTCCATAAGGTAGAGAATTCGCAGCGAGGGGAGCGCAATAAGAATAAGTACGACAGCTGGAAGAACCGTTCAAATAATTTCGATCTCTTGGGCATCAAGAATACGTTTGTGGGTAAGATTGGTTGATACCATTGCGACAAGAATGTATAGGACAAGTGTACTAATTAAAAATACAATTATTAGGGCGTGGTCGTGGAAGTGAATAAGTTCTTCTATTACAGGTGAGGCTGCGTCTTGAAAACCTAGTTGGGAAGGATGTGCCATTAATAAGTCAAGACACGTGGGGCTCTAACCCACAAATCTGCCTCGACAAGGCAGTGTAATAACCTTTTACTAGTGTCTTATTGAAGAAAGTGACAGAGCGGTTATGTGTTTGGCTTGAAACCATTTTACGGGGGTTCGACTCCTCCCTTTCTGGTTATTTTGATTGAACTTGAACAAATGCTGGCTCTTCGAATGTGTGATACGGAGGAGGGCAGCCGTGCAGTCACTCGACGTTAGTCTTTGTAAGTTCAACAGATTGAACTTCACGCTTGGCGGCAAATGCTTCCCAAATAATAAACAGGAACATAATTACGGCTACTAGTGAGATTAGCGACCCAATCGAAGAGACAGTGTTTCAAAGGGTGTAGGCGTCTGGGTAATCTGAGTAACGTCGAGGCATTCCCGCAAGGCCCAGGAAGTGTTGTGGGAAGAAGGTTAGGTTGACACCCACAAACATTACCCCGAAGTGAATTTTGGTTCATGTGTCGTGCATGGAGTACCCTGTGAACAGTGGGAATCAGTGTACGAAAGCAGCCATAATAGCGAATACGGCCCCCATTGAAAGTACGTAGTGGAAGTGGGCAACTACGTAGTAAGTGTCGTGTAGTACGACGTCCAGAGATGAATTGGCTAAAACGATACCTGTTAGACCACCCACTGTGAACAGGAAGATGAAACCAAGTGCTCACAGGAGGGGGGTGTCTCACTTAATTGAGCCTCCGTGGAGGGTTGCTAGTCAGCTGAACACTTTTACACCCGTGGGGATGGCGATGATCATGGTTGCGGACGTGAAGTATGCACGTGTGTCCACGTCCATACCTACTGTGAACATGTGGTGAGCTCAAACGATAAATCCTAAAAGACCGATTGCCATCATTGCCCAGACCATGCCCATGTAGCCGAAAGGTTCTTTTTTACCGGCATAATAGGCAACAATGTGGGAGATCATTCCGAACCCTGGGAGGATGAGAATGTAGACCTCAGGGTGTCCGAAGAACCAAAAGAGGTGTTGGTAAAGGATGGGGTCACCACCCCCAGCAGGGTCAAAGAAGGTGGTGTTTAGATTCCGATCAGTCAGGAGCATTGTGATCCCTGCCGCAAGCACTGGAAGGGAGAGGAGTAGCAGTACCGCCGTAATTAATACAGATCACACGAATAAGGGGGTCTGGTATTGTGAGGTTGCTGGGGGTTTCATATTAATAATTGTTGTGATGAAATTAATAGCACCAAGAATTGAGGATACTCCCGCCAAGTGTAGCGAGAAGATGGTGAGGTCTACCGAAGCTCCTGCATGGGCTAGGTTGCCTGCGAGGGGAGGGTACACTGTTCAGCCAGTTCCTGCCCCGGCCTCAACGCCTGATGAGGCTAGAAGAAGAAGGAAGGATGGGGGAAGAAGTCAAAAGCTCATATTGTTCATTCGAGGGAAGGCCATGTCGGGGGCCCCGATCATTAATGGGATTAGCCAGTTTCCGAACCCTCCAATTAGGATTGGCATGACCATGAAGAAAATCATTACGAAGGCATGTGCCGTAACAATAACATTGTAAATTTGGTCATCACCAAGCAGGGCGCCAGGTTGGCTGAGCTCTGCTCGGATAAGCAGGCTTAGGGCTGTTCCTACCATGCCTGCTCAGGCTCCGAATACTAAATAAAGGGTGCCAATGTCTTTGTGATTGGTCGAGAAAAATCAACGTGTAATAGCCACAGGTAGGATGGCCGAGGCTTAGGCGGTGGATTGTAAACCCATGCACAGAGGTTAAAGTCCTCTTTCTACCAAGCCCCGAGGTGTTTGCGCGTCAGATTGCAAATCTGAAGGAGCAGGTTAGCCCCCTGCCGGGGCTTCCCCCGCCCGGTTTTCCCCCTACCCCGGGCGGGGTAGAGGATGCCTTATGGGCAGTTGTTGTCAAGGTTAAAGGCTTTATCTTAATTAAAGTATGTGCGTTGCATGCACAAGATGTGGGGTAGTGTCCCGCAAGCCTTAGTCGCAGTGTTAGACGGATGCCGGATGGATAAGGCGCTTAGCTGTTAACTAAGATTTTGCAGGATCGAGACCTGCCCGTCTAGATGATTTGAAGGTGAGCCGGTGGCTTGCAGGGGCTGGGAGGCTTTCACTCTCGCTTAGGGCTTTGAAGGCCCCCGGTCTTAATACTATCCTAAGCCCCTTAAAAGGTGAGGAGGGCGACAACTGCCGGGGTTAATGGCAGTAAAGAGAGTGCTGCTACGGTCGAAGTAGCGAGAGGAAGGGTAAGCTGTGTTTGAGAGACACGCCAGGGCGTAGTGCCTAAAGTATTATTCGGTGCCATGGTTAAGGTTATCGCATATGACAGGCGAAGGTAGAAGTACAGGCTGAGCAAGGCTGAGAGGGCTGCTACGGTGGCAATTGAGGGGAGGTCTTGCTTTGACAGTTCTTGAAGGATCAGCCACTTAGGTATGAAGCCGGTTAGGGGTGGGAGGCCCCCCAGCGACAGAAGCACCAAGGGTGCAAGCGAGGTAATTGCAGGTGCTTTTGCCCACGAAACGGCGAGTGAGTTAATATTCGTGGCTTTATTTAGCTTAAAAACAAGAAACATGGAGAATGTCATAACAAAGTACGTTAGTAAAGTCAGCAGGGTAAGGGAGGGAGAAAACTGTAGTACGAGGGTTATTCAGCCTAGGTGGGCAATTGATGAGTAAGCCAAGATTTTGCGAAGTTGTGTTTGATTTAGGCCACCTCACCCGCCAACTAACGTGGAGGCAAGGCCAAGTACAATGAGCAAGGGTGAGTTTAGAGGTTGAATTTGCAATAGAAGTGCAAAAGGCGCTAATTTTTGCCACGTGGACAGAATAAGACCTGTAGTAAGGTCGAGCCCCTGCAACACCTCCGGTAGCCACGAGTGGAGGGGGGCCAGCCCAATCTTCAAGGCAAGGGCAAGGGTCATCATAGTTACAGGGAGGGGGTGCGTCATATGGAGGATGTCCCACTGTCCTGTTAGCCATGCATTTGTTGTGGCCGAAAAAAGCAGCATAGCAGCGGCGGTGGCCTGAGTAAGAAAGTACTTTGTTGTGGCCTCAACCGCTCGGGGGTGGTGATGTTGGGCTATTAGGGGGATGATGGCGAGGGTGTTCATTTCCAGGCCCATTCAGGCTAGGAGCCAGTGTGAGCTTGCAAAGGTGATTGTGGTGCCAAGGCCTAGTCCAAGTATCAAAGTAGTTAGGATGTGGGGGTTCATTAGCAGGGGAAGGATTTTAACCAACATGGTTGGGGTATGGGCCCAAAAGCTTAAATTAGCTGACCTTACTAGGAAGTGGTGTAGTGGAAGCACTAAGAGTTTTGATCTCTTCGGGCGGGGTTCAAGTCCCTTCTTTCTAAGGAGCTGGAGAGATTTTAACTCTCATTATTCACTCTATCAAAGTGGTCCTTTAATTCAGGCACAGCTCCAGAGTTAAAGCTGTGGTGGAAGACCCACGAATGCGACGGGAAGCGCCAGGTGTCAGATCACTAGTGCGAGGGTTAGGGGCAGGAAGTTCTTTCAAATGAGGTGTATAAGTTGATCGTATCGGAAGCGAGGGTAAGAGGCGCGTACTCATAGGAACACAATGGAGAGAAGGGCTGCTTTAAATATTAGGTTGACTGAAGTAAGCTCGGGAATTGCGGGGATGTGAAGGGCCCCTAGAAAGAGGGTCGCGGACAGGGTGTTCATTAGTAGAATATTGGCATACTCCGCTAGGAAAAACAAGGCGAATGGGCCCCCTGCGTACTCGACGTTGAAACCAGAAACTAACTCTGACTCCCCTTCTGTGAGGTCGAAGGGTGCGCGATTCGTCTCGGCTAGTGTAGAGATATATCACATTGCAGCGAGGGGTCAAGCTGGCAGGATAAGCCAGACACTTTCTTGAGCTACGTTAAAGGTTTGTAGTGTAAACCCGCCAGTAAAAATAATAATATTAAGCAGAATTAGTCCTAGGCTTACTTCATAGGAGATGGTTTGGGCGACGGCCCGAAGGGCTCCAATGAGGGCATATTTAGAATTGGAGGCTCAGCCTGAGCCTAGGATGGAGTAGACGGCAAGGCTAGATAGGGCTAGGATAAAAAGGATACCAAGGTTGAGGTCGATGACAGGGTAGGGGAGGGGTATAGGGGCCCATAGGGTGAGGGCTAGTGTTAGCGCCAGCATAGGGGTGGCCAGGAATAGGACTGGGGAAGATGTAGAAGGTCGCACGGGCTCTTTGATAAATAGTTTTACACCGTCAGCAATGGGCTGAAGTAGTCCGTAAGGCCCGACAACGTTAGGGCCTTTTCGGAGTTGTATGTACCCAAGGACTTTTCGCTCAAGGAGGGTTAAAAAGGCGACGGCCAGAAGGACGGGCACAATGAATGCTAGGGGGTTAATTACATGTGTGATAAGTGCTGACATCATAGTTAGGGAGAGGACTTGAACCTCTGTAGAAAGGGCTTAGGTCTTTTGCATTGGCCGGGCTCTGCCACCTTAACACGCCATTATCTCAGGCAGGGTGGCATGCCCCCTTGACTGTTTTAGTTGATTTCATCAGTTGGAGGTGAGGCGTACTTGGAGCAGGGGCCTCTTCTTTTCGGTCCTTTCGTACTAGAAAAGATCATAGCATAGATAGAAACTGACCTGGATTACTCCGGTCTGAACTCAGATCACGTAGGACTATTAATCGTTGAACAAACGAACCCTTAATAGCGGCTGCACCATTAGGATGTCCTGATCCAACATCGAGGTCGTAAACCCCCTTGTCGATATGGGCTCTAAAAGAGGATTGCGCTGTTATCCCTAGGGTAACTTGGTCCGTTGATCGGCATTGCCGGATCATTAAAGTCAGAGGTTCTGATTATTAGAGTGGAGACTCTTAGCTAGGAGAATAGTATTCCCGTTCCGCATGGGGGTTTTGTTTTTCCCCACGGTCGCCCCAACCGAAGACATTCGGACAGTAACCAAACAGTTTAATCCTTTAACGGGGGTGATTAACGTGGTCTGCCTTGCGTCTAAAGCTCCATAGGGTCTTCTCGTCTTATGGTGTCATCCCCGCTTCTGCACGGGGAAATCAATTTCACTGACCAGAAAAAGGAGACAGTTAAGCCCTCGTTATGCCATTCATACGGGCCCCCATTTAAAGAGCAAGTGATTGCGCTACCTTCGCACGGTCAGGATACCGCGGCCGTTAAACACTCTGGTCACAGGGCAGGCGGGACCTCTTATTTGTTAATTTTGCAAGAGGCGATGTTTTTGGTAAACAGGCGGGGCTCTAGGTGTTTGCCGAGTTCCTTCTTTTTCTTTTAGTCTTTCCCGGTAGCACTCCAGTGTGGGATCAACGGTGCGGGAAAGCTTTTGAGGGTTCTTCTTGTTATCTCTTTCGTTCATCACTTCCCTCTTTTACTGGGGCCGTCAATTCTCGGTGGATAGTCCGGTCCGAGGTACACTTGTGCAGGGAGAGAGTCTGGCTCTCTTATTACTCATTTCAGCATAATCACTTCCATGAAGGCATGGAACGGCCTGATGGGGGCCAGGGGGTTAAGATACTATTATCGTTATAATAGGGAGGCTGCGTGCTTGAGCTTTAACGCTTTTTTTATGGGTGGCTGCTTTTAGGCCCACCAGGACACCAGGCCTTGATGAAATTATGATCTGTACCCTCCTGTAAAAGTTGTGTCTTTTATCAAAGGAGCTGTGCCTCCTTTGATTAACTCTCATGGTTTCACTTTGTCATCTAATGCCTGTAGGCAAAGTTCGACTGGAGAAGCCATGAGGCTGAACTCCTATCCATTTCTCAGGCAACCAGCTATAACTAGGTTCGATAGGTCTGTCACCACTACTCGGAGCTCGTCCCACTCTTTTGCCACAGAGACGGGTTCGCCCTATTGAAGGCTGTCTCGGAGTAGCTCACCATAGTTTCGGGGTATTAAACTAAAGTTCTCTTTGCTTAAGTTTTACTAGCTAAATCATGATGCAAAAGGTACGAGGGAAAATCTCTGCTTTTTTGGGCTTTACTGGTTTATTTCATTTCTCTTTCAGCGTTCCCTTACGGTACTTTCTCTATAGCTCCTCTATCCCTTTTCTGTCGCCCATACTAAGGGGGAAAAATGGTTTGTTTATGTTATGCTTCGTGGGGTTCACGGGTTAATTAATAATTACTTGTTATTGTCAGTTAAGGGGCTAGCTAATGGGCGTCAGGGTAGTCCGGGTTGCACGGATGTCTTCTCGTTGTAAGGGAGATGCTTTACTAGGCTAAGCTATACCCTGGTTTGTCCAAGTACACCTTCCGGTACACTTACCATGTTACGACTTGCCTCCCCTCTATAGCTGTAGCTTCTTAGTTAGGGCAATTTCCAATTTTCGGGGAGAGTGACGGGCGGTGTGTGCGCGCTTCAGGGCCGGTTTCAGCAGGACACTCTACTTCCATGCTTACTACTAAATCCTCCTTCAAATACGCGTTTCAGCGCAGTTATCCGTAGTTCCCTGGGGGCAGGGAATGTAGCCCATTTCTTCCCCCTTCATTCGCTACACCTCGACCTGACGTTCTGGGCAATGCCAATTGTGCTTACTATTAGACCTTCAAAGGGTAAGCTTGCGACGGCGGTATATAGGCGGATTAAAGCAAGAAGGGGTGAGGTTGAACGGGGATTATCGGTTCTAGAACAGGCTCCTCTAGGTGGATCTAAAGCACCGCCAAGTCCTTTGGGTTTTAAGCTAGCGCTCGTAGTTCCCAGGCGGACAACAGGTGTATTTAGTTGTCAATGTTTAGGGCTAAGCATAGTGGGGTATCTAATCCCAGTTTGTACCTTAGCTTTCGTGGATTCAGAAATCATAAAGCTACTTTCGTGAGTGTGCTTCTAAGCCCCTGCTTGCGTATGACAGCTGGAGGGGTATTCGGCTTTAGTTAATAAACTCTTAACCACGCTTTACGCCGATATCTATCAACTTGGGCCTCTCGTATAACCGCGGTGGCTGGCACGAGTTTTACCGGCCCTCTTAGCCTTAACTGAGTCAAGTTTTCACTCATGGCTTAATGTCTATCACTGCTGAGTACCCTTGGGGGTGTGGCTAAGCAAGGTGTCGTGGGCTAGCAAATCTGTGCCTGATACCAGCTCCCTGCTCCCGGTAGGGGAGCTGTAGGGCATTCTCACGGGGGTGCGGATACTTGCATGTGTGAGTTCAGCTAAAGCCGATAGTAAAGTCAGGACCAAGCCTTTGTGCCCGCGAAGCCAGTTTAGGGCCCATCTTAACATCTTCAGTGTTATGCTTTAAATAAGCTACGCTAGC